GATATAGAAGAAGAAACAACTTTCGGGACTAAACAGGAAGAAGAGGAATTCAAAGAAAAACTTAAAAATAAAAAGAAAGACCCCTTCTGGTTTGAAAAACCTCTTGTGACTCTTCTTTTTGACTATAAACGATGGAATCGTCCATTGCGATATAGGAATAGGCAAGAGGAATATAGGAATATGAAAGAGGAAGATGAAAAACGTAAAAAGAAAGAGGAAGATGAAAAACGTAAAAAGAAAGAGAATAAAATTTTGAGAATTCTTATTTTGAGAGCTCGTCTGGACGAGGAACTTGAAAGACGTAAAAAGGCAGAGAAAAAAATGCAAGAGAAAACATTTTTTAGAACTATTATAGAACAACCCCCGGATTATGACTTCGGGGCATCCACGTACAATCCACAAAATAAAACTAAATTAATAATGTCGCGTATGCGCGAAATTACTCTGCGGTGGATTAACCATAGTGATTATGAGTGGTGGATTGACCATTGTGATTCTGAAGAGAACAAGAAATAAAGGGAAGTTCCAATTTTGTTAACTAAAAAAAAAGGGGGGAGGTTGAAGATCGACTGCAGTTACTAATTCATGATCTGGCATGTACAGAGTGAAAACTTCAAATTTTTTTATTTACTATATATAATATATAGTAAATAAAAAAAAATTGATACATAAAATAAATACAAGAAGAGATAAAAAGAAATTCGTCCGCGCCCTATATATTTTATCCCCTCTCCTACAAAGAAACTTGTAACACCAATTCCATTAGTAATTCCATCAATTACTTGTCGATCAAAAAAGGAAATTAGTTCAGCTAACCCTCTTATACCCCTAGTTAAGGTTGTTGAATAAAAACTGTCAATGTAACCACGATTATATGACCAATTATATATCACATTTATTATTTGTTCCCAGAAACTTCTCTTAGGACCTATTTTTAGAAATGAATTAATTAAGTCTAAATTTTGAAAAGTTGAAAAAACAGGCTTATATAAGAGAGACGCTATAAATATTCCGAAAGACGCGATAGTTACCGAAAAAATAATATTTGTAAAAAAATCATACCAATCCACAGAATTACTCGAGTTTGAATGTAAAAGATTTATCGACGGAGTTAACCATTTGGATAATACATCAAAATATATGCCCCCTTGATCAGGAGCAAAAGGAATTCCTATAAATCCGATGAATAAAGTAAATAATACCAATACAAGAAGTGGCAATAGCATAGTATTATCTGATTCATGGGGGTACTGGGAAAGCTTTTTATTGGAAAAATGAGTAATAGTAATAAGGGATCGCATTTTATTTCTTACATTACCATCAATTGCATACGTTTTTTTTGAAAAAAGCAAAGCACTTTCCTTATTATTGATTGATGATAAAACAAAATTTTGTTTTATCGCTTTCGACCCTTCTTTGCCCCATATAGAGATTGAATAGCCCAAGCTATTTTGTTTGCCACTGAAATTTTGCAAATGGACATTTAAATGCCCTTCAAAAGTAAGTAAATATATTCGAAACATATAAAATGCAGTTAATCCTGCTGTGAAACAAGCTATTATTGCGAAAATGGGTGAATACAACCAACTATCATTAAGAATAATGTCTTTGGACCAAAAACAAGCAAGAGGTGGAATACCGCAAATGGAAAGTGTACCTAATAAAAAGGTAGTTTTTGTAATTGGCACATATTTTGTTAAGCCTCCCATAAGAGCCATATTCTGACTTTTATCTGGCGAATATCCAATAATGGTTTCCATTGAGTGAATAATAGATCCGGATCCTAAAAATAATAATGCTTTCGAATAGGCATGCGTAATTAAATGAAATAAAGCAGCTCGATAAGATCCCATACCTAAAGCTAACATAGTATAACCCAATTGAGACATTGTAGAATAGGCTAAACTTTTCTTAATATCTTTTTGAGCAAGAGCCAAAGTGGCTCCGAATAGTATTGTTATTATACCTACCAAAGAAATCAAATTCATTACGTAAGGTAGAGTGGTAAAAAGAGGAAGAAATCGAGCTACAAGAAAAATTCCCGCTGCTACCATAGTAGCAGCGTGGATAAGAGCTGAAATAGGAGTAGGCCCTTCCATAGCATCGGGTAACCATACATGAAGGGGGAATTGTGCCGATTTCGCAACTGCACCGACGAATAATAGGGAGGCACACAAAGTCAGAAATTCGGAATTGACTCCATCATTAGCAATTAAGTTATTGGTTATTTCGAACAAATCCCGAAATTCGAAACTACCCGTTATAAAATAAAAACCTAGGATTCCTAATAATAAACCAAAATCCCCTACACGATTAGTTACAAAGGCTTTTTGGCAAGCATTTGCCGCAATTGGTCGTGTGAACCAAAACCCTATTAATAAATAGGAACACATTCCAACCAATTCCCAAAAAATATAAATTTGTATCAAATTGGAACTAGTAACTAATCCCAACATGGAAGCATTGGAAAAACTCAAATAAGCAAAAAATCTCAAATAGCCTTGATCATGAGACATATAATTGTCACTATAAATAAGAACCATTATTCCAACAGTAGTAATTAATATTAACATAATGGACGTAAGTGGATCGATCAAGTAACCAAATTCTAAAGAAAAATCATTATGGATAGTCCAGGACCATACGTATTGATATATAAAACTGCCATTCATTTGTTGAATAGACAGATCGGCTGAAAAAATCATAATGATACTTAGTAATAAAATACTAGGAAAGGCCCATATACGACGAAGACTTTTTGCTGCTGTAGGGACAACGAGAAGTCCGATTCCTATTGCTATAGGAACTGGAAGTGGAACCCAAGGTATGATCCATGCATATTGAGATGTATATGCCATAAGAAATTTTTTTTTTTTTTTTTTTTTATTGTTTCCAATTCACCAGTTTTTATCTCTTTCGGAAAGAGAAAGTAATAAAAAAAATCAAGATATCAAAGAGTTCAAATATAATTTGAAATTGTAATCATTATGATTTTTTATTCTTTCAAAAGATAAATATTTCAACTATTCAAATCAAGAAGTTACTATTGGTCAAATGATAAGATTATGATTACGAAAATTTATATCTCTAAAAATATCTATAGAATAGGGAAAAATAATTATATCAAAAAGTAAAATGAAAGTATTTGATTCTAGTATGAATCATAATATCCGCCAAGAACTTAACCAGATAAACAGAAAAAACTTTATTATTTTAATAAAATTATCCGGAATCATTAACTAATTCGTTGTGGAACTCATTGAGTTGCTTACGCTCCTTCCAACCAATCAAATAAATTTTGTTTATGGGAACTCTAGGAGATCTGTCATTTTGTTATCCTTGACCTCAGTTCTAATATAACTGAAATAAGAAAGTACGAAAAATGTTCTTTATTTTCAAGTCAGGTATCTCTTAACCAATTAACTACTAACTCATTCTAATTTTATAATTTTTTTTAGGTATACTTTCTTAATCAATTAGAATTACTAGAAATCAATTTTAAATTACAATAGATTTTGTAAAAAGTAGGTAAGGGTTCTGAAACTTTTCGATTAATTTTTTAAAATTAAATGTAACACGACGAGAATATCCGGAGATTCAAAATTAAAACCTTTTTGATTCTTTTATTATTAAAAAAAGCAATTCAATTTTTATAGCAGTAGAACCCGCTGAAACAGATCCGAATAAAGAGCCATAATATAAATATAATTTATATTTCGAATTTTGAACAATAGATGTCTTTCACATTTAACTATAATAAAGAGTAACCTCTTCATTTTTGAATGGCAGTTCCAAAGAAACGCACTTCTCTGTCAAAAAAGCGTATTCGTAAAAACATTTGGAAAAAAAAAGCGTATTGGGCGGCGGTAAAAGCATTTTCATTAGCAAAATCTATTTCTACCGGGAAGTCAAAAAGTTTTTTTTGCGCGACAAACAAGTAATAAAGTTTTAGAATAATCTAAATTGATATGAGTCGATGAATTGGCTAATTGAATTTAACAATTTAGTAAGAGGAATCTTACTCATTAACTAATATTCTTATTTTGAACTGATCAATAGAAAATTTTATTTGATTTTGTGATTGTGATATGTAGAATAAAAATTTTTAAGTCCAAGATACGGGGGTTTTATCTCTATGTAGGTTTTTGCAGGATGGGGATTATAATCTTCCCCATCGATTTTCAAAAAAAAAATTTTTGAGTTCTCCACTTGGATTGAGAACAGACCTTTCTAGTTCCAATTGTTACATTCCAGAAGAGCTTAACTTAAACTGCACGAAAAACCATGACATTGTTAAAACAAAACTATCACCATTCCATAACTAAAGATTCTTCAACGTTCAAATCTAAATTATTTTTTACTTTTTCAAGAATATTGTATTGAATTGGCTCTTTCAATCTCGACGATTGAATGTGGATGAGCTATTATAATTTCGATCACGCCGCTATGGTGAAATCGGTAGACACGCTGCTCTTAGGAAGCAGTGCTAGAGCATCTCGGTTCGAGTCCGAGTGGCGGCATCTTCGAAAAGAAATAGAATAAATCCTATAATGAATTCAATTCCAAATTTACATTCTATCGTTGAAAGACCTTTTTTTGGTTAGGATTTCTTTTTATGATATTTTTGACTTTAGAACATATATTAACTCACATCTCTTTTTCGATTATTTCTATTTTAATTACAATTTATTTGGTGACCTTATTAGTCCATGAAATGGTAGGATTGTTTAATTCGTCAGAAAAAGGACTGATAGTTACCCTTTTCTGTATAACAGGAATTTTAGCTATTCGTTGGGTTTATTCTGGGCATTTCCCTTTAAGTAATTTATTTGAATCATTAATGTTCCTTTCATGGAGTTTTTCCATTATTCATATGGTTCCCTATTTTACGAACCAAAAAAATCATTTAAGTGCAATAACCGCACCAAGTGCTATTTTTACCCAAGGCTTTGCTACTTCAGGTCTTTTAACTGAAATGCATCAATCCACAAAATTAGTACCCGCTCTCCAATCACAGTGGTTAATGATGCACGTAAGTATGATGGTATTGAGCTACGCAGCCCTTCTATGTGGCTCATTATTATCAATAGCTCTTATAGTAATTACATTTCGAAAAAATGTAAAAATATTTGGTAAAAACAAAAATATCTTAATTGGTCCATTTTCCTTTGGCGTGATTCAATATGTGAATGAAATAAACAATGTTTTACGAAACACTTTTTTTATTTCATTTAGAAATTATCATAGGTATCAATTGATTCAACAATTGGATTGTTGGAGTTGTCGTGTCATTAGTCTAGGGTTTATCTTTTTAACCATCGGTATTCTTTCAGGAGCAGTATGGGCTAATGAGGCATGGGGATCATATTGGAATTGGGATCCCAAGGAAACTTGGGCATTTATTACTTGGACTATATTCGCAATTTATTTACATACTCGAACAAATAAAAATTTGCAAGGCGTAAATTCTGCAATTGTAGCTTCTATGGGATTTCTTATAATTTGGATATGCTATTTTGGGGTAAATCTATTAGGAATAGGGTTACATAGTTATGGTTCATTCACACTAACCTCTAATTGAAGAAAAGACCTTACGAGTACAATACATAACATAGGAATCTCGTTTATAACGAGAGTTCGTAGGAGTTTTTGAGAACCTTGTGAATAACTATTTTATGTTTATGGTTCTCAAAAACTCCTAATTATCTAATTAAAATAAAAAATTTTATTAGAATTTTCTTATTATCTTATTGTGTGTGTGTTTTTATTAAATTTATTTTGCATTTTTTATTTTATTGTATGTATTATTGATGAAAACTATCTATAAAAATAATTAGATAAAATAGCTTCTACCTTGTCAACTGATAGTGCAAAAACAAAATCCGGATAAATACCAATACCTATTACGGGTAGAAGGATACAGATCGAAACAAATAATTCTCGTGGTCCAGAATCTAATAAATTTGATATTGGAACATTAAATTGCTTGTATCCATAGAAAATCTGGCGTAACATCGATAATAAATAAATAGGAGTTAATATCATTCCAATTGCCGTTACAAACGTAATTAAGATTTTTGGCATTAAAAAGAATTTTTGACTAGTTATTATACTAAAAAATACTATCAATTCCGCAACAAAACCGCTCATTCCTGGCAATGCAAGAGAAGCCATTGAGAAACTACTGAACAGTGTAAAAATTTTTGGCATCGGGATAGCTATTCCCCCCATTTCGTCGAGATAAACAAGACGTATTCTATCGTAACTCGTTCCTGCTAAGAAAAAAAGTGCAGCACCGATAAATCCATGAGAAATCATTTGCAAAATGGCCCCGTTGAGTCCCGTATCCGTTATGGAACTAATTCCTATAATTGTGAAACCCATATGAGATACGGAAGAATAGGCAATTCTTTTTTTTAAATTACGTTGACCGGGAGATGTTGAAGCTGCATAGATTATTTGAAAAATGCCCATTATGATCAACCAGGGAGAAAATAAAGAATGCGCGTGGGGTAATAATTCCATATTGATCCGAACCAATCCATACGCTCCCATTTTTAATAAGATTCCGGCTAAAAGCATACAGGTACTGTAATGTGCTTCTCCATGGGTATTCGGTAACCATGTATGTAGGGGTATGATCGGCAGTTTGACAGCATAAGCAATAAAAAATCCAAAATAGAATATGATTTCTAATGCTATAGGATAGGATTGATTGGCTGAGGTTTCAAAATTTAATGTTGGTTCATTGGAACCATATAAACCCATACCTGGAACTCCCATTAAGAGAAAAATCGAGCCTCCTGCCGTGTACAAAATAAACTTTGTAGCTGAGTACAAACGTTTCTTCCCTCCCCACATGGCTAGAAGTAGGTAGACAGGAATTAATTCTAACTCCCACATGATGAAAAAAAGTAAAAGATCTCGAGAAGAAAATGATCCTATTTGACCACTGTACATTGCTAACATCAGGAAATGGAACAATCGCGAATCCCGAGTAACTGGCCAAGCCGCTAAAGTAGCTAAAGTAGTAATGAATCCTGTCAGTAAAATGGGTCCTATGGAAAGTCCATCGATTCCGAGTCTCCAGTGAAAATCAAAAAAATTAATCCATTTGAAATCCTGTTCCAATTGGATTAATGGATCGTCCAATTTAAAATGATAAGAAAATGCATAGGTGGTTAAAAGGAGTTCTAATAAACAAATAGAAATAGTATACCACCTGATTACCTTATTGCCCCTATGGGGCAAAAAGAAAATTGAGGAACCCGCCAATATCGGAAAAATAACAATTATTGTTAACCAAGGAAAAGAATTCGTGGTAAAGACAAGATACGCTTTGGCCAGAAAACCCCGTACCTCTAAAATCATTATATATCGTTTTTGAGAGTACGGGGTTTTGTCGGTAAAGAGAAATCAAATGGGTGTAAGTGGAGTTTTTTGCAACGTATCAATAAGTCAATAAGCTAACCCCATACTGCGGGTTGTCTCATGCCATAAATAAACCCGTACACTCAAGAAATCTGTTGGACAGGCGGATTCACACCTTTTACAACCTACACAGTCCTCTGTTCTTGGGGCCGAAGCAATTTGCTTAGCTTTACATCCGTCCCAGGGTATCATTTCTAATACATCTGTGGGGCAGGCTCGTACACATTGAGTACACCCTATACATGTATCATAAATCTTTACTGAATGTGACATTGGATCTATAAAATTTTTGAACGTCATAAATTTTCGATCTAGTAAATTAGTAAATGAGTCATAGATTTATACACCAGACGAATCAATGATTTAGATTTACCAGAACTTGTTTGTAATCAATCTACTTCTGGATCTGCTCATGAGAGAAGGCCAAGATACTTTGATTTCTTACGTTTTAGCAAAAACGGTCATAGGTTTCTGGTTTATACCGCACATGTTAATTTGAATTAGTGAATATTCCTTATTTTTTATTTATATGTAAATACCTATGATTACCACTATTTATTGCTCATTACTATTTATTTAGCAAATTCGATTGATTGATACGAGTTGATTTTATGTTACGATGAATTGATGAAACAATAGCTAAGCCAATAGCTGCTTCAGCGGCTGCAATAGCTATAACAAAAATCGAGAAAATGTCTCCTTTTAATTGGCGACTATCAAATAAATCAGAAAATGTTACGAAATTCATATTAACCGCATTCAGTATAAGCTCAAGACACATAAGTGCTCTTACCATATTTCGACTTGTAATCAATCCATAGATGCCGATGGATAATAAATAGGCACTTAAAACAAGTACATGTTCGAGCATCATTGAACTACTCCTCATCAATTCAATCTCGATTCATTTCAATATGAACAATAATTCAATCGATTCGATTGACTAGAATATAACAAGTCCATAATAAAGAAAAGTATTGGTAATAGATCGAACTAAAACATTGACCTTTTAATACATGTTAATACATGAAGAATCTTAAAATTCAAATGGAATTGAAGGAAAATAGAGGAGATAAGACAGAACAACTGAAGTCCTTTTTTCGTATTTATTACTTTACTGACGAGCCATAGCAATTGCACCGATCAAGGCAACTAAAAGAATTATAGAAATAAGTTCAAATGGAAGAAAGAAATCTGTTGATAAATGAATTCCAATTTGTTGACCATTATTTATCAAATCTTGCTCTATAATTTGGTTTGATCTTGTGGTCCAAATAATACCGTACCATGACGTATCTGAGATAGTAGTAATTAGTGAAACTAAAATACTTGTACAAACCAGTGAAGTGATCCCATCTCCAACGGTCCAAAGATGGAAATCGTTATAATATTCTGAGCCATTCATGAACATAACAGCAAATACAATTAAGACATTTATGGCACCCACATAAATAAGAAGTTGTGCAGCAGCTACAAAATGGGAGTTCGATAGAATATGAAATAAGGATATACACGCAAGAACCAATCCCAATGAAAAGGCAGAATAAATTGGATTGGTAAATAATACTACTCCTAAACCGCCGACTATAAGACCCAACCCTAAAAATACTAAAAGAAAATCATGTATTGGCGCAGGTAAATCCATTATATGTAAAATAGGAGAGAATTAAATTCGAAATGTTTCATGACCTTATTGACCAGACCAGGAAAAAAGACATTACCCTATTTTTTTTTTTTACGTTCCTAATAGAAATTGAATTAAATACGATACTATAAGGGGTGTTGGTTGCTGTAGATATACTTATTAATTTTAATTGCATCCCGTTTCTCTATACGAAAAAGGGCCGTTCTGAATTGAATTTCTCGATTTTATATATTCTATATTTTTTTTTATAAAAAAAAAATACAAATATAGAATATTTTTTCCGATTTTGAAATCATCACAGAACAGATATATGAATATATTTTCTTTTCAATACCAATACAAAGCACGTCATGAGTCTCACTAATCTTTGGTTAGCATTCTGAGTTATTGACTAAGCAAAATGAAAGAAGTTTCGTTCCTTTAGAGCAAAACAGAATTTTAAGAAGTGGTAATTGTTATTGAATCGAGAGTTTTACCCGTGGTTTTTTATTGGAGTTGAATTCATAATTGTTTGGATTGTGTAATCTCCAATTATTGACATAGGTAACCGACCCAAAGCAATTTGATTATAATTCAATTCGTGACGATTATAAGTAGAAAGTTCATATTCTTCAGTCATTGATAAACAGTTTGTTGGACAATACTCGACGCAGTTACCACAAAATATACAGATTCCGAAATCAATACTGTAATTAAGCAATCGTTTCTTTCGAATATCAGTTTCCAATTTCCAATCAACAACGGGTAGATCGATAGGGCATACACGAACACATACTTCACAAGCAATACATTTATCAAATTCAAAATGTATTCGACCGCGGAAACGTTCCGATGTGATCAATTTTTCATAAGGATATTGAATAGTTATAGGTAAACGATTTGCGTGGGATAAGGTAATCATAAAACTTTGACCAATATACCTTGCTGCTCGGACTGTTTGTTGACCATAATTCAAGAACCCGGTTACCATAGGGAACATATCGTGAATATCTATAAATAATTTAATGTTTCTTTCTCTTGGTTTAGAAAAGTTTTGAATTGAAAATATCCTATGTCTTCACAGTGAAAGCAGTTGAGAAGAAGTTGTCAATAATAGATTACCTAAAGAAACAGGTAAAAGAAATTTCCACCCAAGATTCAATAGTTGGTCCATTCTCATCCTAGGTAAAGTCCACCTTGTTGTGATAGGAATGAATAAGAACAAAAAAGCTTTAGCTAATGTAATAAAGAGACCTATTGTCGTTTCAAAGACTCCGCGCACTTCATTAATTCCCCAAAGATCTGGCATAAATATGTACGGAATAGAGAGATTCCAACCGCCCAAGTAAAGAACTGTTACAAATAATGAAGAAACTAATAGGTTTAGATAGGAAGTAACATAAAATAAACCAAATTTTATACCGGAATATTCGGTTTGATAACCCGCAACTAATTCTTCTTCTGCTTCTGGTAAATCAAAAGGTAATCTCTCACATTCTGCTAGGGAAGAAATTAGAAAAACCAAAAACCCTATAGGTTGACGCCATAGATTCCACCCCCAAAAACCATATTTTGACTGCGCCTCGACTATATCAACTGTACTTGAACTGTTAGATAATCATAGTCGATGATAACATCACTGGTCTCATCGCTATTGCAAAACCGTACATGAGACTTTGGCTTCATACGGCTCCCCCATGGCCACAAATAAATATAAGGACTTAATTTTTTCGATATGTTTTGTTTGTAGAGTAGATCGGGTAAAGATACATCGGAGAGTCCAAAATTAGACCAATGCAATTCTGTCTGCTATAAATATATAAATAACAAAAAAGCGCTTCTGAATTGATCTTATCCTTTAGAATTTAAATTGGTCTTTGTTCAGTAATAACTCAATCCTTAAATAAAATACTCATAAAAAATTCAACTTATATCTTTTAATTACGAAAAAAATTCGACATTCTATTAGTTCTTGTATCATGATAAGAATTCTATCTGTATTAATACGGATAAATAAATAATAATTTTTTTTTCATTGGAAATGCACTCCATTTCTTTCGTTCTTATTCTTCTTTCTCAAAGAAATCTAAAGAAAATAAAGGATTACTTCGTTCCTGATAGTACTTTCTTTAATCAGTGGATAGGAGCATACTCTGGATCGGGATCGTGGGGAAGTACTGCTCGATTGTTTCTACTAACTTAAAGCCCCCTTAGGATTCCTTTTTTGCGGAAATACCCTTTAAGGATAACTTACATTATCTCCATTACAAATCCTTTGTGTACCTTGGTATTCCTAACCGTCCACTAATTTTTTCTCGACCCCCGGTATGGTACTACAAACAATAGTAAAAAAAAAAAAAAAAGACTCCATACAGGTTAATCGTTTATACCCGCTTCAAACTACGGTGAATAATTCACCAATTCTGGGGATTCTGTTGCTTATATTTACTTTTTAAAAATTCTTGTACCTAGGGAATGAGACTCAAATTTTTACTGCCAATTTATAAGCTGTTTTGTTTCACTCATATTACTATCTGGTTTAGTTCATCGCTCTGAATGATGAATACAAAATAAATATATTTATTCAATAGGTTCAATCTTTTTCCTAGAATGAAAAAAAATAGGTAAAGTAAAAAAGAGCGAATGTTCTAACGAATCGCACGTAGAGAAATTGATAAAACACATGGAGTTAATGGTATTTCATAACTAATCGATTGAGCAGCAGCTCGGAGACCACCTAAAAAGGAATATTTATTATTCGATCCATATCCTGACATAAGAAGTCCAATAGGGGCAATACTTGAAATTGCAATCCATAAAAAAACACCGATACTGAGATCGGCTAGAACAAGGTGATAGCCAAAAGGAATTACTGAATAACTTAGTAAAATGGATATAACCGCTATAGAAGGTCCGATACTGAATAAACGAATATCCCCTCTAGAGGGAAGAAGATCCTCCTTGAAAAGTAGTTTAGTCCCATCTGCTAGAGCTTGAAGAATTCCCCAAGGCCCTGCGTATTCGGGTCCAATACGTTGTTGTATCCCCGCAGATATTTGTCTTTCTAACCACACAATAACTAGTACCCCTATTAGGATTCCCGATAAAGGAGTAAAAATAGGAACAAGCAGCCCTATGAGTCCATAAACCTCTTTTAAGGATTCCGATCTGGAAAAAGAATTGATAGCTTGTTGTACTTTTGTCGTATCAATTATCATTTCAACGATCAACTTCTCCCATAATGATATCTATACTACCTAGTATTGTCATAATATCAGCCAATTTCATTCTTTTAACTAGCTGAGGAAGAATTTGCAAATTGATAAACCCTGGCGGACGAATTTTCCATCTCCAAGGAAAAACACTCTGATCTCCTATCAGAAAAATTCCCAATTCTCCCTTCGGGGCTTCTACTCTCACATAAAGTTCTTGTTTCGACAATTCAAAAGTGGGGGAAGGTTTTTTACTAATGAATCGATAATCAAAATCATTCCATTCGTAATCCCTTGCTCTATCAAAACGCCGTACCTCTAAATTCTCATAAGGCCCCCCCGGAATTCGTTCCAGAGCTTGTTGAATAATTTTTATAGATTCCGTCATTTCACTAATTCGGACTAAATAACGAGCTAATGAATCTCCTTCTTTTTGCCATTGTACTTCCCAATCAAATTCGTCATAACACTCATAATGATCAACTTTACGAAGATCCCATGGAATTCCGGAAGCTCGTAGCATGGGTCCGGATAAGCCCCAATTTATTGCTTCTTCTCCACTAATAAAGCCCACTCCTTCAACTCGTTCCAAAAATATAGGATTCTGCGTAATAAGATTTTGATATTCAATAATCCCTGTTAGAAAATAATCACAGAAATCCAAACATTTATCGATCCAGCCATGAGGTAGATCGGCAGCTACTCCCCCGATACGGAAAAAATTGTGCATCATTCGCATGCCGGTGGCAGCTTCGAATAGATCATATATCAACTCTCTCTCTCGAAAAATATAGAAGAAAGGGGTCTGCGCACCGATATCCGCCATAAAAGGGCCAAGCCATAACAAATGAGAAGCTATACGGCTCAATTCCAGCATAATGACTCTAATATAGCTGGCTCTTTTAGGTACTTGAATATTTCCCAACTGTTCCGGTGCATTTACCGTTATTGCCTCTGTAAACATAGTAGCTAAATAATCCCAACGTGTTACATAAGGCAGATATTGTATAATGGTTCGATTTTCCGCAATTTTTTCCATTCCTCTGTGTAAATAACCCAATACGGGTTCACAGTCAATAACATCTTCGCCATCAAGAGTAACAATGAGTCGAAGAACACCATGCATTGATGGGTGGTGAGGACCCATATTGACTATCATGAGATCTTGTCTTGTAGTTGGTACAGTCATATATTTTTCTCCGATTCATTATTCCATTAATTGCTGAAAACGAAGTTCATCAAAATGAATAAAATAATCTAATATAAATATAATAAATCAAATAATATAAATATAATAAATCAAATAATTTAAAACGAATTTAAAATTAACTTAACGAGTTTTTGGCTCGCGAATATCCAATAGATTTATTAATTCTTTATAACGTACTCTATTTTTCTTTGACAAATAGGCCAGTAGCCGTTGACGTTTTCCCAGAATTTTCTGAAGACCTCTCTGGGATAAATAATCTTTTCTGTGCAATTCTAAATGTGAAGTAAGTCTGCGTAGCCTGTTGGTGAAACTGAATATTTGAAATTCAACAGACCCCCTATTTTCCTCTTTTTCTTCTTGCGAAATAACCGAGATGAATGAATTTTTTACCATAATTCTTTGCCCCTCCCTGTGTTTTTTATTTATTTTTTTTTACAAATATGGATTTTAGCGATCTGTAATAATAATTAATTTTAATTTGTTATACACAATAAATATAAATTAATCTGGATTTATTCATATACTTCTTTTTTTTTTTTTTATTAAATTAATAAATCCAATTTTTTAATTTTCGAATATAAATACAAAAAGAGGATAGATGCTCAATTTTGCACCCCAAAATTTGGATCTAAGATGAGAGGATTCCCCCAATTCATTTCTGATCTGATAAAATCATTGAATCAGTATCATGTACCATAATGTAACACTTGTTACATTATGGTACATGATCCATAAGAAGTGTATCATCAACTACGCGGATACATGTGTATTCTTAACATACTGAAACGACTACCATTATAGGTATCAAACCAATAGCGATTCATGCAAGCTAAATCTTCTAATCGATAATTTGGCCAAAGAAACAATTTTAACTTCATCAAATTTTTTGTATCTTTATCAAGATGCCGTCCTTTATTAAAAAATGGGACACAGTTACTTTCATTGTTACCATTGCAAAATACTGTATTTCTATCCCCAACATTTACATTCTTCGAATTTAAACAAATTCGAATTCTCAATTCTCTACGACGTTTAGGAGATAAAATATTTTCAAGAACAAGCCAATCATAATGATTTTTGTCTTTATTCCTAAAAAACCTTTGATGTCGTGCAATGGATTTATCAAGACCCCACCTAGTAACATTTCGTTTTTTCTTATTTCTTTTTTCCCAATTTCTTTTTATCTTATCAACATTGCTTTTTTCTTGGTATCCTCGATTAGTTTGGTACTTATTTTTATGTATCAGTGAAATAGCTAGGATTTGATACATAATAAATTTCTCATCCCAATTTATAGATATCCGATTTGGTTCAACAAGCAATGTTCCGTTTTTTAGTACTTTTGCAACAGTTAAAGTTTTCGCATTTGGCACTACATCCATACTAAGTTCGCCTCTTCTAATAGAGGCTATGGCAATTTTCTTTGGGTTTTCCAATCTAAGCAGTAGACAAAATACTCTGATATTATTGATCATTTTTTCAGTCACAAGATCATCCCATTTTAATTGAAAACCATAAAACCTTTTCAGGAAAAAATCTAATTCCACTATTACAGCGAGCATAGATGGCTTTTTCTTTTTGGTTTTGGGTTTTTGACTGTCTGATCCTCCCGCATTATCTTTTTTCTTTTCTTCTTTATCTTTTTTTTCTTGGTTTGATGAATCCGATCCCTGATTCCCCTTTTTTTGTGTCTCTGATTGAATATTTCCTTGTACTGGCTTCTTTTTTTTAGTTTCTAATTTGTTTTGATTAGAGAATATCTGCTGAAAGTCATTTTTTTGTTCTTCTTCGAGATTGTTTTGTGAACCAAGGTTATCATTTCCATTTAAATTTAAAGTAAGGGAATTTATTGGGATGATCCAAGGTTGCATCCTATATGCATCATAAAGTGACACTAATTCTGGGAAAAACCAATCGTCCATATCAGATATAGGCTTATATTGTATTTCTTCATTCATTTTCATCCAGTTAAAGGAAGTTATTGTTGGATTGGCTAGGTTGATTTTTTTACGAATCAAGCTAGAAAAAGAATCCTTCTTATCACTTTGCTCAATTATTTGATAATAATTAGCCAGAGTTTTTTTATTTTTTTTATAAACAGTGACCTCACTTTCCATATTTGTCCAGCGCTTAATATTTATTTTTGTTTTAAAAGAAAAATCAAAAAATTTCCAATCAAAATATTTTCTATCCAAATTTCGATTCGTATCAGAATTTTCTATTAGATAATTATTAAGAGATATATCTACCGGCATATAAACATTTTTAGGATTAGACGTGTTGTAATTATCGAGAAACTCTTCGTCTTCATTTCTTGATCTGAAAAAATATGAGTCCTTCTTATCTTTATAATGAAGCCAGTTATGGGCTAAACGATCATATTTGTAGTTTTTCAATTTCTTTTTTTGATTCAGTATTGAATCCACTGCAAAATTTTTGTGTTTCTCGTAATGAATTAATTGGTCTTTTTCATCTAAATCAAAATTTGGTGATTTTTTAGTTTGACCTATACAACTTTGATGAATTTTTTTTTGCCATTTTTTCGCTAATAATCGAGACCAGCTAGTCTGAGATATAATGTATTGATAGGGATAATGTTTTAACGCGTTTTTCCATTGTCTTTTAAAGGAATTCTTTTGTCTTTTAAAGGAATTCTTTATTCTATCCTTAAGAAAAAGAAGTTTTCCCTGATATTGAAGTACAGATCTCAAGTGATTTGTGTTAAAACCTGAGGTTTGGGATAATTTGTAAAAAACATATGCCTGTGACAAGGAAGCTGGTTCAGAAAAAATAGGTGAATTTTTTTTACTAATATTAGTATTAGAAAATAATTTTTTTATAGTCGAAATAAAACGAATTGTATTTTGATTTGTTTCATCAATTCTTTCTTGATTTATTTTTTCGGTTAAATTATATTTATCAAAAATTTTTTTTTTTAATTCAAGTAATTTAAGAAAGAGTTTTACAACGATTTTTATAATTTTTATTTTTTCTTTAATTTTTTTTTGAATAGATAAAAGAATCTCTATGTAAAGCCTTTCAATAAAAATTTGTAAAAAATAATAACATTTACGTTTTAATCGGGTACTTCTTCTTTTTAATATTTTTAATATATGCCAAATCTCTTTCGGTGATTCAAATCTCTTATCATCACAACTCGTTTCATTAGGACTAATGTTTATATCAGGAATTTGTAATATTTTGTTCTTGTCTTTTTTTATTTTTTCGATTTGATTTCTAATTATATTTGTCCTATCGGACACATCCTTTATTTTTTTTACAGTCGGTGAATAATTTATCCAATCCACGGATTTAATAGACGATTCATTAAAAATCTGATTACTTATTATATCATTTTCTTGATTTGTATTTATACTCGCTTCTTTTATTTCCAATAAAGGAATTGGACTTAGTCTTGGAGATTCTTTATTTAAAAATATTTCTATTTTTAAATAAAGAATCCTTTGTGTTTTTTCTTTTACAACTAAGAGTTTTTTTTTTATTTCTTTCAAAACAGGTTTAAAAAAGGAAGGTCGTTTTCGGGGAGAACCAAAAGGACGTTCAGCTTCCAGTCCCCAAATTGTTAAAAAACAAAAATCATCTCTTTTTCTCTTCTTTTTCATTGGATCTCTATGATCCAACTCTACTTTAGCTCCATGCCAAGGTTCCAGGCAGAAAGGAAATAAAATCTTTATCTGAATACCATCTGTTAACCAATCTTTCGGAAATTCATTTTCTGACAATTGAACACCATTATAAGTGCATTTAACATGCATTTCGTTATGCCACGCTTTCCAATCCTTGCGCCATTCGGGAATTTGAAATAATAACATACGGCCAACATTTTTAATTATTATTAATGAGGGTAATACGATATATTTTCTAAGAATTGATTGGGTTAGTAACAAACAACCTCGCAGTGGTTGAGCATAATCAGTATTATCCCACATTTCCGATATTCTTACCCGCTCATCCTCCGCTCTTTTTTCAGCTTGTTTTCTTTTTTCTTTTGTTTCTTGCGTTTTAGAATTTTCAATTTTGGATTCCCTGACTTTTTTTATTCTTATCCAATTTCTGAAAAAAAAATTAAGTAGTTTTGAAATACCAAAATAAGAAAAAAAAGTTACGTCTCCTCTGTCCAAAAAAAGTGGGGAACGCACTCTTGGTTGAAACAAACCCAAAATAGCGGTTTTACTTCGTTGAGCGCGCGTGGATCCCATGATTAGATCTCGGTTATAATCCGATTGTAGTGCATAACGTGTCAAATATAGTTCCTCTGGCTCATCCTTCTTTTCTTCATCGTTATCCTGATTACTAGTATTCTCTGTAGTATTACTTGTATTCCCAATAGTAGTATTGGTAGTTGTCTCGGTAGTAGTACCGGTGGAAGGAGTCGTCTTATCCTTCTCGTCCTCGTCCTCGTCCTCGGTCTCAGTATAAACTAATACGTATTTTGATTTGCGGGAACGAATACTGGCCTCCGGTTTTGCTTTTTCTTCTCCTTCTTTTTCTTCTCCTTCTTTTTCTTCTCCTTCTTTTTCTTCTCCTTCTTTTTCTTCTCCTTCTTTTTCTTTTTTTTCTTTTTTTTCTTTTTCTTCTTTTTCTTTTTCTTCTTTTTCTATCTTCAGTCGTTCTTCCACTTCGAACTCGTCAAGCAATTTGTATGACCATCGAGGAACCTTTTTTTCAATTTCTTTTGTTTGATCATTAGGAATTTCATTATCAACTTTTGCTTCTTCTTCTTCTTCAACTTTTGCTTCTTCTTCTTCTTCAAGGAATTCCTCTCCTAGTTCCCCTTCATCTTCATATAGCTGCTCTGCAAATTCATCAAAATCTTGAGTAAGGAAAACAAAAAGTTTATTTTCACAAATGTTTTTTTTAGAATCTTCCATTGAGGTGATTAAAAGACTGTCCGTGCCTGAGTGTGAATCCACATTTTTTATTGTCCCGCGATGGGGTCCGTTCAAAAAAGGATCATACAATTTAGGTAAGCATTTTTGTTCAGTTTCATCATTGTATAAGTATAATCTAGTCCTTTTTTCGAGTATATCTGGATCAAAAGACTCTTTATCTAGTGCTTTATCTAGTGCTTCGATTCGATTGGCAAATTCGTTGCTTAGATTGTTTCGTTTTTGTTCATTGGTATGGACCCAATGATTATATAGCTCTTCTTCGGATACTTTTCCTGTCGTGCACAAAAACAGCTTTTTGCGTATCATTTCAAAAAAGGTTAATAAACTCGGTGGATATGTAAAAGATATTCTTAGTTTTCCATCACTTACACACGTAGAAAAAAAATATTGTGACATTTCATCTCTTACAGCTGTTTCAAATTGATCATTTTTGATATATCGCAATGGACGATTCCATCGTTTATAGTCAAAAAGAAGAGTCACAAGAGGTTTTTCAAACCAGAAGGGGTCTTTCTTTTTATTTTTAAGTTTTTCTTTGAATTCCTCTTCTTCCTGTTTAGTCCCGAAAGTTGTTTCTTCTTCTATATCAGCTTCTTCTATATCAGCTTCTTCTATATCAGCTTCTTCCCCCCCCTTTTTTTTTTGGGGGATATCTTTCAGTTTCTTAGTTAAAATAGGCGACGGTACTCTGCCTAAATAGTAGACACTGGTGATAAAAAAGATCATACTAAAAATTCGACTTCGAGACATAGAACTTTTCAATTCCGACACAAGGTACTTATACTTATTCGCTAAAAAAGCACGATTTTTACTTTGCCGTATCCAGAAAAATACAAATCCAACCCCTTTCAGGAATAATTTCATTAATAAAATGTGACCAATTAACCAACCAACAAAACTACTTGTTAGAAATAATATCTTGTTGTTGTATCGAAACATATAAATGTTGACTAATCTGGCTAACGTTGGGCTTGGTAAAACAAAATGGTTCAATAATTGAAAAATAAAATTTTCGAAGAATACACATTGAATGCTGAGATTTCGTATTGAATTTCTGGTAGTAGATCCATCATCAAAAAAGTCTTTGTGATTGGTCCAGAAGAACTGAAACAAAGAATACGGTAGAACTAGGACCGTTATTGTATGAGGTCTACCCAATGCTAGATGGAGAGGCGTATAATAAATAGATACGAACATAGTGAGCTGTCCCAAAATAAAACCAGTTATTGCTGCTGCCTCCTTCTCGTTTCCCTCTTTCATAACCCGAGCTCGGATAAGGAGGAGATAAGACGGCCCTATGGAGAATGCGCTCAGAAATCCATAATAGAGTCCGACCACAACGACCGAATTGAGTATCTTCATGCAAAAAGATACTAAATTAGTAAGTCCAAAACCGTTCAAAATTGACATAATCATAATAAACACCTCTTTTATGTTTGTTTTATTTTTTTTTTTTTTTCATTGATAAGGAAACGTAGTTATATTATAATAGGATATTTCATCCATGATCTTTTTTAAGACTAATAATTATACGTTCAAGACATAAGAAAAGCATTCTTTTTTTTTTTTTCATTGATAAGGAAACGTAGTTATATTATAATAGGATATTT